TTTATTTCCAGAACACACACAAGAAAAAATTGATTCAGAAGATCGAATACTCATTTTAAAAATTTTATTCGATGTAGTTATAACGGATCCCAACGACCAAAGAATTAGAAAAAACTCTATTGTAATAAAAGAAATTAGTAAAAAAGTTCCTCGCTGGTCATACAACTCAATTACTGGTTTAGGACAAAAAAATAAAAACAGGGGCGAAACTGTAGCAGGGGCAATTCGTTCAAGAAAGTCCAAACATGTAGTGATTTTTACTGATAACCGGCCAAAGCCAAATAACTCTACATATATTAATACCAAATATACTAAGAGTCCTAAGCAAGCAAAGAAAGTGAATTTGACCCATTATTCACAACAATCGGATTTTCGTCGAGGTCTAATCAAAGGCTCCATGCGCGCACAAAGACGTAAAACTATTACTTGGGAACTGTTTCAAGCAAATGTGCATTCCCCGCTTTTTTTGGACAGGCTAGACAAACCATTTTATTTTTCTTTTGATATTTCCGAACTGATGAAAGTCATTTTTAAAAATTGGATGTGGAAACAAAAAGACCACAAACTTTCTGATTCTCAAATTGAAAAGAAAAATAAAATGGATAACCAAGAGGAGGACAAAAGGGAAAAATACAAAAAAAAAGAAAAAACAGAGATACCAATAGCAGAAATCTGGAATACATTTTTTTTTGCTCAAGTACTCAGAAGTTTTGTATTATTAACTCAATCAATTCTTAGAAAATATATTCTATTACCTTCACTGATAATAGCTAAAAATATTGCTCGCATGCTATTATTTCAAATTCCCGAATGGTCCGAGGATTTAAAGGATTGGAATAGGGAAATGTATGTAAAATGCACCCATAATGGTGTTCAATTATCCGAACGAGAATTTCCGAAAAACTGGTTAACAGAGGGTATTCAGATAAAGATCCTATTTCCTTTTTGCCTGAAACCCTGGCACAAATCTAAGCTACAATTCCCTCATAAAGATGCAATGAAAAAAAAGGGGGGACAAAAAAACAACGATTTTTTTTTTTTAACAGTTTGGGGAATGGAAGCGGAATTGCCTTTTGGTCCTCCCCGAAAAAAACCTTCATTTTTTGAACCCATTTTCAAAGAACTAAAAAAAAAAATTAGACAATTTAAAACAAAGTCTTTAAGAGTTTTAAAAGAAAGAACCCAATTTTTTGAAAAAATCGCAAAAGAGCTTTCAAAAACAAACCAAATTCCATTATTTAGATTGCGAGAAATAGATGAATTGGGTGAAGATAAAAAAGATTTAATAATGAGTAATCAGATGATTCACGAATCGTCCATTCCAATTCGATCTATGAATTGGACAAATTTAGCACTGCCCGAAAAAAAAATAAAAGATCTGACTAATCGAACAAGCATAATCAAAAATAAAATAGAAAAAATTACAAAAGAAAAGAAAAAAAGACTGCCAACTCACGAAATAAATATTAGTTCGAACAAAACAAGTTATCGTCCTAAAATAGTAGGAGCGTCAAAAAAGATTTGGCAAATATTAAAAAAAAGAAATACTCGATTAATTGGTAAATCATATTTTTTTATAAAATTTTTCATTGAAAGGATATACATAAAATTTTTTCTAGCTATTGTCAATATTCCAAGAATCAATGAAATTTCTTTTTTTGAATCACCAAAAAAAATCCAAATTATTGAGAAAAATATCCACAATAATGAAACAAATCAGGAAATAATTAATAAAACAAGTAAAAATGGAATTCACTTTATTTCGACTATAAAAAAATCACTTTCTAAGGTTAGTAATAAGAATTCAAAGATTTCTTATGATTTCTCCTTTTTCTCACAATCACAAGCATATGTATTTTACAAATTATCACAAACCCAACTTATTCACTTTTCTAATTTAAGATTTGTCTTTCAATATGACGGAACATCCCTTTTTCTTAAGAAGGAAATAAAAGATTATTTTAAAAAACAAGGAATATTTCATTACGAATTAAGACATGAATCCTTTTGGAATTTTGAAATGAATCAATGGAAAGACTGGTTAAAGGGGCATTATCAATATCAATCCGATTTATCTCGGATAAGATGGCCTATATTAGTACCACAAAAATGGCGAAATAGAGCCAATCAACACAGTATGGCTCAAAAGAAGGATTTAAACAAAAAGGATTCATATGAAAAAAATGGATTAACTCATTACGACAAACAAATTTTTTTTGAAGCGGATCCATTACAGAATCAAAAAGATAATTTTAAAAAACACTATAGATATGATCTTTTATCATATAAATCCATTAATTATGAAGATAAGAAAGACTCGTATATTCATAAATCATTATTCCAAGTAAATAATAAAGAAGAAATATTTTCGAATTCCAACATAAGGGAAGGCAAATTTTTTGATATGTTGGGAGGTATCCCTATTAATAATTATCTAGAAGAAGATGATATTATGGATATGGATCAATTTTTGGATAGAAAATATTTTGATTGGAGAATTCTCGATTTTTGTCTTAGAAATAAGGTTGATATTGAAGTCTGGGTTGATATTGGTACCAACAGGAATCCAAATACTAAGATTGGGGCTGATAAGTATCAAATAATTGATGAAATTAATAAGAAAGTTCTTTTTTATCTTACAATTCATGAAGATGAAGAAATTAAAACATCCAATAAAAAAATAACTTTTTTTGATTGGATGGGAATGAATGAAGCAATACTCAGTTGTCCTATATCAAATCTGGAGCTTTGGTTCTTCCGAGAATTAGTGCTATTTTTTAATGCATATAAAAAAAAACCGTGGATCATACCAATCAAATTACTTCTTTTCAGTTTTAATGGAAATGAAAATGCGAATACAAAAATAACTCGAAAGAAAAAGGAAGATCTTTTTATATCATCGAATCAAAAAAACTCTCTTGAATTATACAATAGAAGTAAAGAAGAAAAAGAACCCCCAGACCGAGGGAATCCTCGATCAGATGCACAAAACCAAGTAAGTCTTGGGTCAGTTCTCTCAAACCAAGAAAAAGATGTTGAAGCTAATTCTTCGGAATCAGACATCAAAAAACGTAGAACGAAAAAACAATACAAGAACAACACAGAAGCAGAACTTTATTTCTTCCTAAAAAAGTATTTGCGTTTTCAGTTGAGATGGGATTCCTTTTTAAATCAAAGAATAATAAATAATATCAAGATCCATTGTCTCCTGCTTCGACTGATAAATCCAAGAGAAATTGCTATATCCTCTATTCAAGGGGGAGAAATGGGTCTGGATATTTTGATGATTCATAAGGATTTCACTCTTACAGAATTGGTGAAAGGGGGAATATTTATTATCGAACCGCTTCGTCTGTCTGTAAAAAATGATGGACAGTTTTTTATATATCAAATCGTAGGTATTTCATTGGTTCATAAGAATAAGCGCCAAATTACTAAAAGATACCGAGAAAAAAGCTATGTTCATAAAAAAAAAAATTATGAAACCATTGCAAGACATCAAAGAATGCCTGGAAATAGAGACAAAAAGAATTATGATTTGCTTGTTCCTGAAAATGTTTTATTCCCTAACCGTCGTAGAGAATTGAGAACTCTAATTTGTTTCAATTGGAAGAATCAAAAGGGTATTCAGAGAAATTCCGTATTTTGTAATAACGTAAAAAAAGGGGGTCACGTTTTGGATAAAAGCAAAGATCTTGCTAGAGAGAAAAAAAAACTAATTAAATTAAAGTTATTTCAGTTATTTCTTTGGCCCAATTATCGATTAGAAGATTTAGTTTGTATGAATCGCTATTGGTTTAATACCAATAATGGCAGTCGTTTCAGTATGATAAGGATACATATGTATCCACGATTGCAAATTTGTTACTAGTACGTTTTTCTTATCGATCGCGTACCATGCCCGGTATATGAAAACAAAGAGATGGACACATCCCTTGTCTTACATTCCATTATGATACAGGATACCACTTTAAGGACATACGGATTGGTTAGATCTATAAATGAATTAACAGAATTTTTTGTAGGTCTCACTTTTTCTCTTTTGAAGAAATATACCATCCTTTTTTATCCCTAATCAAATTGAAAATGGGATTTATTGTTGATTTATTTTATCGGAAGTTCATAACGGCTTTAAGATATTCAATTCAAATGACTAGCATTATTATTACTGATCAGTAAATTTCATATTAAAAGAAAGGGAAAAGAGGATTTCGTTTTATGGTAAAAAATTCATTCATCTCAGTTACTTTTCAAGAAAAAAAAAAAGAAAACAGCGGGTCTGTTGAATTTCAAGTATTAAGTTTCACTAATAAGATACAAAGACTTACTTCCCATTTGGAATTGCACAGAAAAGACTATTTATCTCAGAGGGGTTTACGGAAAGTTCTGGAAAAACGCCAACGGCTACTTTCTTATTTGTCAAAGAAAAATAGAGTACGTTATAAAGAATTAATTAGTCAGTTGAATATCCGGGAGTCAAAAAATCGTTAATTTGAAAAAGAATTTGGAATTATTTGATTTATTAGATTTTGAATCTTGATAACTTCTTTTTGTTTTCAACAATTCATGTAAGAATGAATCGAGGAAAAACCTATGAGTATACTAGCTACAGGAAAAGACCTTATGAGAGTAAATATGGGACCTCACCACCCATCAATGCATGGTGTTCTTCGTCTCATCGTTACTCTCGATGGCGAAGATGTTATTGACTGTGAACCGATATTGGGTTATTTACACAGAGGGATGGAAAAAATTGCGGAAAACCGAACAATTATACAATATCTGCCTTATGTAACACGTTGGGATTATTTAGCTACTATGTTCACAGAAGCAATAACTGTAAACGGACCCGAACAGTTGGGAAATATTCAAGTACCTAAAAGGGCCAGCTATATCAGAGTAATTATGTTGGAGTTGAGTCGTATAGCCTCTCATCTGTTATGGCTCGGCCCTTTTATGGCAGATATTGGTGCACAGACTCCCTTCTTCTATATTTTCAGAGAAAGAGAATTAGTATATGATCTATTCGAAGCTGCCACCGGTATGAGAATGATGCATAATTATTTTCGTATCGGAGGGATAGCGGCCGATTTACCCCATGGCTGGATAGAGAAATGTTTGGATTTCTGTGATTATTTTTTAACGGGGGTTGTTGAATACCAAAAACTTATTACACGAAACCCTGTCTTTTTAGAACGAGTTGAAGGAGTAGGCGTTTTTGGTGGAGAAGAAGCAATAAATTGGGGTTTATCAGGACCAACGCTACGAGCGTCTGGAATAGAATGGGATCTTCGTAAAGTGGATCATTATGAGTGTTACGACGAATTTGATTGGGAAGTCCAGTGGCAAAAAGAAGGGGATTCATTAGCTCGTTATTTAGTCCGAATCGGTGAAATGACAGAATCCATAAAAATTATTCAACAGGCTTTGGAAGGAGTTCCGGGGGGACCCTATGAGAATTTAGAAATCCGATGCTTTGCTAGAGAAAGCGACCCAGAATGGAATGATTTTGAAGATCGATTCATTAGTAAAAAACCTTCTCCTACTTTTGAATTACCGAAACAAGAACTTTATGTGAGAGTCGAGGCCCCAAAAGGAGAATTGGGAATTTTTCTGATAGGAGATCAAAGTAGTTTTCCTTGGCGATGGAAAATTCGCCCGCCGGGTTTTATCAATTTGCAAATTCTTCCTCAGTTAGTTAAAAGAATGAAATTGGCGGATATTATGACGATACTAGGTAGTATAGATATCATTATGGGAGAAGTTGATCGTTGAAATGATAGTTGATACAACAGAAGTACAAGATATTAATTCTTTTTCCCGATTGGAATCCTTAAAAGAGCTCTATGGGACCATACGGGTGTTTGCCCCTATTTTGACTCTTGTATTAGGAATCACAATAGGTGTACTAGTAATTGTGTGGTTAGAAAGAGAAATATCTGCAGGAATACAACAACGTATTGGCCCTGAATACGCCAGCCCTTTCGGAATTCTTCAAGCTTTAGCAGATGGAACAAAACTACTTTTCAAAGAGAATCTTCTTCCAGCTAGAGGAAATACTCGTTTCTTCAGTATTGGACCCTCTATAGCAGTCATATCAATTCTACTAAGTTATTCAGTAATTCCTTTTAGTTATCACCTTGTTTTAGCTGATCTCAATATTGGTATTTTTTTATGGATTGCCGTTTCAAGTATTGCTCCTATTGGACTTCTTATGTCAGGATATGGATCAAATAATAAATATTCGTTTTTAGGTGGTCTGCGAGCAGCTGCTCAATCGATTAGTTATGAAATACCATTAACTTTATGTGTTTTATCAATATCTCTACGTGCGATTCGCTAAAATATAAGCTTTTATTTTCCTTCTAGAAAAAAAAAATTAATGGATATCCGCATTTTTTTTTTTATTCATTTATTTTTTCTTTTGGTTAATAAAAAAAATTAGATAGCTATATATGAGTGAAAGAAAACTACTTCTAAATTCGCAGTAAAGGCAGATTGAGTCTCATTTCCTATGTACAAGAGTTAAGCGAAAGTAAACAAAAGTGGAAGAAGCCCTTTACCCCAAAATTAGTTGATTGGTCATCCTAGCTTGAAGCGGGCTCAAAAGTCAACCGTATGGAGTTTTCACTATATGTTTGAATGGATTACAATACATATATTAACGAACGGGGGATTCAAAAAAAATGGGTGGATAGTAAGGAACACTAAAATACACACAAAGAATGAGTAATGGGGATTATGTAAATTAACGAAAAGGATACGTCTGCATAACATAAAAAGAATACTAATTGGGGCTTTAAGTTGGTAGAAATGATCAGGCAGTACTCCCCACAATTCCGATTCAGAGTATGCTCCTATCCCCCAATTAAAGAAATTACTATCAGGAACGAAATAATCCTTTACTTTTTTTAGGCCCCCTTTTTCTCAGAAAGAAGAAGAGGAACAAAAAAATAGAAAAAAAAATTACAATAAAAAGAAAAGCCTATTTTTATATCTTATTTCTTTCCTATCTTCATAGAAAGAAAAAGAAAATTGTGTCATGATTCATGAACTAATGTAATGTCTAATTTTTTTTCGTAATCGAAAAGAAAATGATGGCTCGAAATATCAATAGATATTTCTACAAAGAGTATTTTATTGAAGGATTTATTAAGTTATTACTCACCCCAAAAAAGTGGAAGGATGAGATCAATTCAGAAATGCTTTTTGATTTATTCTTATAGCAGACAGAATTCCATTGGTATAATTGGGGACCTTCCACGAGTCTATCTATCCTATAACCATATCAAGATAACGAATACTTACCCGGTCCTTACATTTATTTGTGGCCCTGAGGAGCCGTATGAGGTGAAAATCTCATGTACGGTTTTGGAATAGCGATGGGAACGGTAATGTTATCACCGACTATGATTATCTAATAGTTCAAGTACAGTTGATATAGTCGGGGCGCAATCAAAATATGGTTTTTGGGGGTGGAATTTGTGGCGTCAACCTATAGGGTTTATCGTTTTTCTAATTTCTTCCCTAGCAGAATGCGAAAGATTACCTTTTGATTTACCAGAAGCAGAAGAAGAATTAGTAGCAGGCTATCAAACCGAATATTCGGGGATCAAATTTGGTTTATTTTACGTTGCTTCCTATCTAAATTTATTAGTTTCCTCATTATTTGTAACAGTTCTTTACTTGGGCGGTTGGAATCTTTCAATTCCGTACATATTTGTTCCTGAGTTATTTGAAATAAATAAAGCGGATGGAATCTTTGGAACGACAATTGGTATCTTTATTACATTAGCTAAAACTTATTTGTTCTTGTTCATTTCTATCACAACAAGATGGACTTTACCTAGACTAAGAATGGACCAATTATTAAATCTTGGCTGGAAATTTCTTTTACCTATTTCTCTGGGTAATCTATTATTAACAACCTCTTCCCAACTCCTTTCACTGTAAAAAAAAGAGGAATACTATATTCGCGGCTTACCTCAAACAAGAGAAAGAAAAAAATTATTCATAGATATTCCCGATATGTTCCCTATGGTAACTGGGTTCATGAATTATGGTCAACAAACAGTACGAGCTGCAAGGTACATTGGTCAAAGTTTCATGATTACCTTATCCCAAGCAAATCGTTTCCCTGTAACTATTCAATATCCTTATGAAAAATTAATAACATCGGAGCGTTTCCGCGGTCGAATCCATTTTGAATTTGATAAATGTATTGCTTGTGAAGTATGTGTTCGTGTATGTCCTATAGATCTGCCTGTTGTTGATTGGAAATCGGAAACTGATATTCGAAAGAAACGATTGCTTAATTACAGTATTGATTTCGGAATTTGTATTTTTTGTGGTAACTGCGTTGAGTATTGTCCAACAAATTGTTTATCAATGACTGAAGAATATGAACTTGCTACTTACGACCGTCACGATTTGAATTACAATCAAATTGCTTTAGGTCGTTTACCCATGTCAGTAATTGACGATTTTACAATTCGAACAGTTTTGAATTCGTCTCAAAGAAAAAACGGGTAAATCTCTTTATTATTGGAAATTACTAAGGTTCCGTGTTGGTATAAAGGAATAAGGTCTTTCTCTTTGTTTGGTACAAATCCCAACTATAGATTGGATGATGAGAAGTACGAATTAATTTGTATTGAAAGTCTGTTAATATATCCGCCATTTTTTCGAAATATAGACTTTCAATTTCCAAATGCCATTTCCAATAAAGAAAAGAACGAAATTGATCCAATAACTGTACCCGCATCAATTCACACCTATTAGATTTGAATTGAATTCAATCGAGAATGCCTCATAAAAAAAAGGTTCAATAAGGTCATGAAAAAGCATTTCGATTTATTTATCTCTTATTTTAATATAATGGATTTGGCTGGACCAATACATGATTTTCTTTTAGTTTTTCTAGGATCGGGTCTTATATTAGGAGGTCTGGGAGTGGTATTACTTACCAACCCGATTTATTCTGCCTTTTCATTGGGATTCGTTCTTGTTTGTATATCCTTATTCTATATTCTATCAAATTCGCCTTTTGTAGCTGCTGCACAGCTCCTTATTTATGTAGGAGCTGTAAATGTTTTAATCATATTTGCTGTAATGTTCATGAATGGTTCAGACTATTCCAACGACTTTTATTTGAATCTTTGGACTATTGGGGATGGAGTTACTTCTCTGGTTTGTACAAGTATTTTTTTGTCCTTACTCACTACTATTATAGATACGTCGTGGTACGGGATTATTTGGACTACACGATCCAACCAGATTATAGAGCAAGATTTGATAAGTAATAGTCAACAAATTGGAATTCATTTATCAACCGACTTTTTTCTTCCATTTGAACTCATTTCGATAATCCTTTTAGTTGCTTTGATAGGTGCAATTGCCGTAGCTCGTCAGTAAAAAATCTTTATAACAAGCAACAGCAATCCAAATTCAACTTTTCTGTGTTATCACATCTATTTGCCTTCAATTCGATTTGAATACTGTTTCATGTATAAATCAAATAGAAGTTTTTTGATTCGATCTATTAGCATCTTTTGTTCTATACTTGTTAGATTATAAGCAATCAAATCACTTGACTTATTGTTCATATTGAAATGAATCGAAATTGGTACGGAGTTGGTCAATGATGCTCGAGCATGTACTTATTTTGAGTGCTTATTTATTTTCTATTGGTATCTATGGATTGATCACGAGCCGAAATATTGTCCGGGCCCTGATGTGTCTTGAACTTATACTAAATGCGGTTAATATCAATTTTGTAACATTTTCCGATTTTTTTGATAGTAGGCAATTAAAAGGAGATATTTTCTCAATTTTTGTTATAGCTATTGCAGCCGCTGAAGCAGCTATCGGATCAGCTATTGTTTCGTCAATTTATCGTAACAGAAAATCGATTCGTATCAATCAATCGACTTTGTTGAATAAATAAAAATAAAATAGTATTTAGAAATCAGAATATTCATCAATTCGAATTAGCATCTATAATACGTCCTAACCTCGATCATATTGGCGAAAACGTAAAAAATCAAAGTATCTTTGTTCCCTCTTATCAGTTGATCCAGAAACGGATTGATTCCAAAATTCTGGTAAATCATTGATTGATCTGGTGTTTCAATATATGATTCATTTCCAAAATTACTAGATCCAAATTTATGAATTCAGAAATTGATAGATTCAATGTCACATTCAGTAAAGATTTATGATACATGTATAGGGTGTACTCAATGTGTCCGAGCATGTCCCACAGATGTATTAGAAATGATACCTTGGGACGGATGTAAGGCTAAACAAATTGCTTCGGCTCCAAGAACGGAGGATTGTGTTGGTTGTAAGAGATGTGAATCCGCCTGTCCAACGGATTTCTTGAGTGTTCGAGTTTATTTATGGCATGAAACAACTCGAAGCATGGGTCTAGCTTATTGATATTGATACGCTCCCCAAAACCCCACTTGAATCCATTTTGAATACATCTTTTTTACTTACTGATTACCGACAAAAACCCGTACTCGAAAAATAAAAAAAAAAATAAGAATATATATTCTATTTTTCGAGCACGGTTTTGTCTGGTTCGAGTGTATCTTGCCTTTACCACGAACTTTTTTCCTTGGTTAACAATAATTGTAGTTTTTCCGATAGCCACGGGTTTTTTCATTTTCTTTCTCCCTCATAGAGGAAATAAGGTGACTAGGGGGTATACTATATATATATGCGTGCTAGAACTCCTTCTAACGACCTATGCCTTCTGTTATCATTTCGAATTGGACGATCCATTAATACAACTCGCAGAGGATTATAAATGGATCGATTTTTTTGGTTTTTACTGGAGATTGGGAGTAGATGGACTTTCCCTAGGACCCATTTTATTGACGGGATTTATCACCACTTTAGCTACGTTAGCGGCTTGGCCAGTTACTCGGAATTCCCGATTATTCTATTTCCTGATGTTAGCAATGTATAGCGGTCAAATAGGATCATTTGCTTCTCGTGACCTTTTACTTTTTTTCATCATGTGGGAATTCGAATTAATTCCTGTTTATCTACTTCTATCAGCATGGGGTGGAAAGAAACGTCTTTATTCAGCTACAAAGTTTATTTTGTACACTGCAGGAGGTTCCGTTTTTCTATTAATAGGAGTTTTGGGTATCGGTTTATATGGTTCCAATGAACCAACATTAAATTTGGAAATATTAGCTAATCGATCGTATCCCGTGGCACTGGAAATACTATTCTATATTGGATTTCTTATTGCTTTTGCTGTCAAATCACCGATTATACCCTTACATACATGGTTACCAGACACCCATGGGGAGGCCCATTACAGTACTTGTATGCTTCTGGCCGGAATCTTATTAAAAATGGGAGCATATGGCTTGGTTCGGATCAATATGGAACTATTACCGCACGCTCATTCTCTATTTTCTCCCTGGTTAATCATAGTAGGTACAATGCAAATAATTTATGCAGCTTTAACATCTCCTGGCCAACGCAATTTAAAAAAAAGAATCGCCTATTCCTCTGTATCTCATATGGGTTTCATAATTATAGGAATTGGCTCGATAACTGATACAGGACTCAGCGGAGCCATTTTACAAATAATTTCTCATGGGTTTATTAGCGCTGCACTTTTTTTCTTAGCAGGAACGAGTTATGATAGAATACGTCATGGTTATCTCGACGAAATGGGCGGACTGGCTATACCAATTCCAAAGATATTCACGCTATTTAGTATCTTATCAATGGCTTCCCTTGCATTACCGGGCATGAGCGGTTTTGTTGCGGAATTGATAGTCTTTTTTGGAATAATTACAAGCCAAAAATCTTTTTTAATAGCAAAAATACTGATTCCTTTTGTAATGGCAATTGGAATGATATTAACTCCTATTTATTCATTATCTATGTTACGGCAAATGTTTTATGGGTACAAGCTATTTAATGGCGTAAACTCTTATTTTTTTGATTCTGGACCACGGGAATTATTTGTTTTGATCTCTATTCTTCTACCCGTACTTGGTATTGGTATTTATCCGGATTTAGTTCTTTCACTATCAGTGGACAAGGTCGAAGCTATTCTATCTAATTTTTTTATAGAGAATTTTCATGAATAAAAAAAGAAAAAAGAAATTTGAATTGTAACCAAACCCCTTTGGCGTTTGTGAGAACCTTTTGAATCAACAAGTAGTGGAGTGATTCAAAAGGTTCTCGGCGTTTTCCACTTAGTTTCGTTTATATATACGCGCTGTCCTATGTTTGTCTTCATCAGGCCCTTTCTTTTTTTCAATTTGCAATTCAATTAGATGAGAATTGTTAATTAAATGAACCATAACTATGTAACCCTATTCCTAATAGATTGACCCCGAAATAGCATATCCAAATTATAACAAAGCCCATAGAAGCCACAATTGCGGAATTAAAACCTTCCAATTTTTTATTTGTTCGAGTATGGAAATAAATCCCGAATATAGTCCAAGTAATAAATGCCCAAGTTTCCTTTGGATCCCAATTCCAATATGATCCCCATGCCTCATTAGCCCATACTGCGCCTGAAAGAATACCTATGGTTAAAAAGAGAAATCCTAGACTAATAATATGATAACTCCAATGATCCAATTGTTGAATCAATTGATACCTGTAATAGTTTCTAGCAGAAAAAAAATAAGTATTTAGTAAAACATTGGTTTTTGCATTCATGTATTGTATTTCACCGAAGGAAAATGACTCAGTTACAGTTCCATTTAATAAATTATTGCTTTTACCAAAAATACTTAGCACTTTTCGAAATGTAATGACTAGAAGAGCTGTGGATAATAATGATCCGCATAAAAGAGCTGCATAGCCTAATACCATCATACTGACGTGCATCATTAACCACTGAACTTGTAGAGCGGGCACTAATATTCCGGATTGATGCATTTTGGTTAACAAACACGAAGTTGCAAAGCCTTGGGTAAAAATAGCACTTGGCGCGGTTATTGCGCTTAAATGATTTTTATGTTTTAAAATCCTATGAATAATGGAGAAACTCCATGACAGAAAGATTAATGATTCATATAAATCACTTAATGGAAAATGCCCCGAATAAATCCAACGAATTACTAATAATCCTGTTAGACAGAAAAGGGTAGCTATCATCCCCTTTTCTGATGAATCATATAGTCCTACGATTTCATCGACTAATAAGGTTATTAAATGAATTGTAATTCCAATTGAAATGACCGAAAATGATATATGAGTTAATATATGTTCTAAAGTTAAAAATATCATAAATAAAAAATGAAATTAAAAGTAATAAAGTGAAGGTCTCTCGAGTATACGGAATGGAAATCGGAAATTCAATTCATTATAGGGCTTTTTATATATCTTTTAGAAGATGTTATGCCGCCACTCGGATTCGAACCGAGATGCTCTAGCACTGCTTCCTAAGAGCAGCGTGTCTACCGATTTCACCATAGCGGCTTGCTAGAAATAATAATAACTTTTTTTTGTTTAATCGTCGAGATTGAAAGTGAAAGAGAAAGTTTCAATGAAATACTTTTCATTTTTAGGAAGCATTCAATTGATGAATAAAAACTTGTTTCAATAGAGATTGAAACGGTCTCTTTTTTATCGTTTTATTTAGTTATGTTTTATTTAGTTATTTAGGGTTTCAGTTTCTCATTTAACTTAATTTTATTAATCTAAAACAAAAAAAAAAATCGAATATTCTTTTTCTTTTTTATGGATCACGATCACAATTTAAGCATAATATCCAATAATTCCAAAAATTTTATTTAATTTGCATAACTTTTGTCTTGTGGTAATCGTTAGGTTTTTTTCAGTATGAATTTGTCTTAGGGTTTATCAAACCAATTAGGTATTGAGCTAGACATATTCTATATAATAATTTGATTTCTATTGTCCTACTTCAAAAATTTCTTTCTAAATCCGAATTCTCAAAATCGATATTTTTAGATTGATCCTCCCTTTCAAACATAGAATTTTTTTTATTACTTATAAATTGCCTACTATTCGTATAGAAATTCGAAATACGCCGAAATGGCGAAAGACGTTTTTCTCATTCTCACTTGGAGTGATGATTCAGAAAGTTAAAAAAAGTATAATAAATAATTAGTTTCAACAACTCATTGCTTTTGTCTAAAGATTTCAATTTATGAAACTCTATAGCATAAATTGAAATAGAAAGGGCGAAATATAAAAGAAAAAAAAAAGAAAAGACAAAACAAAACCTTTATTATTGTCTTATTTATAAGTGTGTGGGTGATGGGGAAATTAAGAATCCCCATCCCGGGAATGAAAAGCATATTCAAATACAAATAAAGGCAAAACTCTCCATTTTTTTTTTTACTTCGATTTTTCTATTCTATATTAAAAAATGGAGTCTAAATTCGAAACTAAATTGGCTCCTTTTTGGAGTAAGCATATTCAAATACAAATAAAGGCAAAACTCTCCATTTTTTTTTTTACTTCGATTTTTCTATTCTATATTAAAAAATGGAGTCTAAATTCGAAACTAAATTGGCTCCTTTTTGGAGTAAGGTGGATGCGGATTCCAATTATTCCAACGTTTTATTAATTATTTGTCGTACAAAATTTGAATTCCCGGTCGAAAGGGATTTCGCTAACGAAAAAGCTTTCAGCGCTGCCCAATATCCCCCTTTTTTCCAAATATTTTTACGAATACGTTTTTTTAATATAGAACTACGTTTTTTTGGAACTGCCATTCAAAAAATAAAAAGTTATTCATTGCAAAAATTGGATGTGAAAGACATCTATTGTTTCAAACAAATCATTTTTTTTTTTTCAATTCCTATTCCATACAATATCTGAGGTAAAAGAATTCGTATTTCGGAGTTATTTGTGATACCTTTCTATCTCTGTCTCTTTTTGGGATGTTACATTTGTACATAAAAAATACATATCGAACAAGCTTAAGAACCCTTACTTACCTAATAAAAAACTTGAATCTTTTTCTTTTTTCTTTTCTATAAATTGGTTATTAAATGCCATTTATTAGAATAGAACATAATCAATCAGTCCCGAACTAAACTCGTTAATTATTCTGAATAAACAAACAAAAATACCTAGTTCTTTTTTTATTAGGCAAAGTTATGGGACATCCTATGATTGATATCAAAATAAAGTACTTCTTTTTTTGTCCAATTTTTTAGTCTTGATATATGTCCATAAATTTTTGTAATAGGGAATAATAATTGAAGTTGGAATTTGCTGCTACATTTTCCTAAAAATCTTACTTAGTATAAACTTAGTATAAAATAATTCGTTATTTTGCACTTTGAAACTTTTTGAAGTAGTTGAGAAAGGTTCAAACTAACTACGAATAGAAAATTCTATTTGAGTTTCAGTCGCTTTTTTAATACTTTAGTAATCCCTTTTAAAAGAGATAAGAACCGGTGAATCAGAAACAATGAATTCAGAATCAAAAAATTATTATTTTTATGGAACATACATATCAATATTCTTGGATCATACCTTTCGTTCCGCTTCCAGTTCCCATGTTAATAGGAGTGGGACTTCTCCTTTTTCCAACGGCAACAAAAAATCTTCGCCGTATTTGGGCTTTTCCTAGTATTTTTTTGTTAAGTATAGTTATGATTTTTTCGGTCGATCTATCTATTCAGCAAATAAATAGGAGTTCTATCTATCAATACATATGGTCTTGGACCATCAATAATTATTTTTCTTTCGAGTTCGGACACTTTATTGATCCGCTTACTTCTATTATGTCAATATTAATCACCACAGTTGGAATTCTGGTTCTTTTTTATAGCGACAATTATATGTCTCATGATCAAGGATATTTGAGATTTTTTGCTTATATGAGTTTTTTCAATACTTCAATGTTGGGATTAGTTACAAGTTCGAATTTGATACAAATTTATATTTTTTGGGAATTGGTTGGGATGTGTTCTTATCTATTAATAGGGTTTTGGTTCACACGACCTAGTGCGGCAAGTGCCTGTCAAAAAGCCTTTGTAACTAATCGTGTAGGGGATTTTGGTTTATTATTAGGAATCTTAGGTATTTATTGGACAACGGGTAGTTTCGAATTTCGGGATTTGTTCGAAATATTCAATAACTTGATTTATAATAAGGAGGTTCACTTTTTATTTGTTACTTTGTGTGCCTTTCTATTATTTGGCGGCGCAGTTGCTAAATCCGCACAATTTCCCCTTCATGTATGGTTACCTGATGCCATGGAAGGGCCTACTCCTATTTCGGCTCTTATCCACGCCGCTACTATGGTAGCAGCGGGAATTTTTCTTGTAGCTCGTCTTCTTCCACTTTTCATAGCGATACCTTACATAATGAATCTAATATCTTTGATAGGTATAATAACAGTATTATTAGGAGCCACTTTAGCTCTTGCTCAAAAAGATATTAAAAAAGGTTTAGCCTATTCTACAATGTCTCAATTGGGTTATATGATGTTAGCTCTAGGTATGGGGTCTTATCGAGCTGCTTTATTTCATTTGATTACTCATGCTTATTCGAAAGCCTTGTTGTTTTTAGGATCCGGATCAATTATTCATTCAATGGAAGCTCTTGTTGGATACGCTCCAGATAAAAGCCAGAATATGGCTCTTATGGGCGGGTTAAGAAAGCACGTGCCAATTACAAAAACTGCTTTTTTATTAGGTACACTTTCTCTTTGTGGTATTCCACCTCTTGCTTGTTTTTGGTCCAAAGATGAAATTCTTAATGATAGTTGGTTATATTCACCGATTTTCGCAATAATTGCTTCTTTCACAGCCGGATTAACTGCATTTTATATGTTTCGGATTTATTTACTTACTTTTGAAGGATATTTAAACGTTCGTTTTCAAAATTACAGTGGCAAAAAAGGGAATTCCTTCTATTCAATATCTCTATGGGGTAAAGAAGAGCAAAAATCGATTAAAAAAAGTTTTCCTTTAGTTGCTTTATTAAAAATGAATAATAATGAAAGGGAAAGGACTTCTTTTTTTTCGAAGAAAACATCCCGAATGGATACTCATGTAACAAAAAAGCCCTTTCTTACTATTTTTCCTTTTGGTCCTACAAAGACTTTTTTTTATCCCCATGAATCGGACAATACTATGCTATTCTCTATGCTTATATTAGTCTTATTTCCTTTGTTTGTTGGAGCCATAGGAATTCCCTTTAATCAAGAAGGAAACAATTTGGATATCTTATCAAAATTGTTAACTCCGTCTATAAATCTTTTACATCCAAATTCAAATCATTTTTTTGATTGGTATGAATTTTTGCCAAATGCAACTTTTTCAGTTACTATAACGTTTTTTGGAATATTTATAGCGGCTTTTTTATATAAACCCTTTTATTCATCTTTCCAAAACTGGAATGGACTTAATTTATTTACTAAAAGAGTCAATAAGAGTCAAAGAGTTTTGAGAGATAAAATTATCAATTTGCTATATGATTGGTCATATAATCGTGCTTATATAGATGCTTTTTATGCACTATT